TAGTAGCAGCATGTATAAGAGCCGAAATAGGAGTAGGCCCCTCCATGGCATCAGGTAACCATATATGAAGGGGGAATTGGGCGGATTTAGCAACTGCACCGGCAAATAAGAGAACAGCGCATAACGTAATAAATAGAAAATTTACCTCATTATTATAAATCAAGTTAGTGAATATTTCGAATAAATCCCTAAATTCGAAACTCCCCGTTATCCAATAAAAACCTAAAATTCCTAATAATAAACCAAAATCCCCTACACGATTAGTTACAAAGGCTTTTTGACAAGCATTTGCCGCAACAGGTCGTGTAAACCAAAATCCTATTAATAGATAGGAACACAGCCCAACCAATTCCCAAAAAATATAAATTTGTATCAAATTGGAACTAGTAACTAATCCCAACATGGAAGTACTGAAAAAACTCATATAAACAAAAAATCTCAAATATCCTTGATCATGAGCCATATAATTATCACTATAAATAAGAACCATAATTCCAACAGTAGTGATTAATATTGACATAATAGAAGTAAGTGGGTCGATCAAGTATCCGAAGTCTAAAGAAAAATCATTATTGATGATCCAAGACCATCCATATTGATAAAAAGAACTGCTATTGATTTGCTGAATAGACAGGGAGATTGAAAAAATCATGACTATGCTTAACAATAAAACACTCTGAAAAGCCCACATACGGCGAAAACTTTTTGTTGCCGTTGGAAAAAGAATAAGTCCCGCTCCTATTAACATAGGGACTGGAAGTGGAATGAAAGGTATGATCCACGCATATTCATATGTCTGTTCCATAAAAAAGTTTTGAATTCTTAATTAATTGTTTCCGATTCACCGGATCTTACCTCTTTTGAAAGGAGTCAATAAAAAGTAAAAATATGGACTAACTTAAACTAATTTTTAATTTTAATCGAATTTTCTATTCTTACTTATTCTGAGTCTTTGCTAAATACTTCAACTATTGAAATCACAAAGTTACAATTGGTCAAATGATATGAAAGGGATTAATTACTAATCTCCTTTGAAATAGGCCTATTTTTGATCCAAGTTTGACCAAAGATAGTGAATCGAACGGGGATTCAAGTTTTTCATTTCCTGAAGTAAAAACGCGGTTCTTATCTTTAAACCTTTCGAGGTATTTTATTGCATGTAAATGAAATGTGGAACCATAAATAAAAATCGAATATTTTTGGGATTCCTTATTTTATTTTTGATTTTTATTAAGTTCAATTTCTTAAGTTCAACTAATTTTCTTTCTTCATTTCTACGGAAAAGCCGATTATCAAATTCTATAGGTATAGATTTTATGAATCAAAAAGAATGGGAAATTGTGAAATAAAGATACCAGTCACTAGAGAATCTTTTCTTTTTTACGATTATGAATGTTTTATGGAATAGAAAGACTTGAAAAAACGCATATTGGCCTTCTGTTTTTATTTCCAGTATTCTGCAATTTTGACATATCTTTTACCTATCTCGATAATGTTTTATTTGAGGAGAACACTATTAGCTCGAAAATAAATATGTATTAAAAATAATTCGTTTTGAACAATAGATGTCTTTCACATCCAGCTATAACAATGAGTAATTTTTTAATTTATAAATGGCAGTTCCAAAAAAACGCACTTCGACATCAAAAAAGCGTATTCGTAAAAATATTTGGAAAGGGAAGGGGTATTGGATAGCATTAAAGGCTTTTTCGTTAGCGAAATCTCTTTCTACCGGGAATTCAAAAAGTTTTTTTGTACGCCAAACCCAAATAACTAAGTAATAAAACGTTAAAATAATTTGAATCAACTTGAAAAAATAATTCAATTATTCTTAAATTATTCAATTATTATCTAATTGAATAATTTAACGATTTCCCCTTCCTATTTGATATTGATTAACTCCCCAATCCATATGTAATGGAACTCTATTCGCTTTTCTGATTGATATAGTAAATAATTGATATAGAAAATAATAGAATTAGGAAATCCTCTATTTACTATATCAATCACTGAATAATAACTTTTTTGTTGACAAAAGAATAAAGATCATTTCTATTCCAAGGTGGGGAGTTTTATTTTCCCCATCGACCTATTTGCAGAATAAAATGAAAAAAAAAATTCTATATTTGCATCTCTATAGCTATAGAAGAACGTATATAAAAATCTTTAGTGAAAGTTAAAAACTCATTGAAATTTATTGATTCTATTTTGAAACCTTTTTGTTTTGTCGACCTTTCTAACTTTTGATTTTCTCTGAATTATTATATAGTCCCCCATATATATCTTGCCCTTAACCCAATAGAGAAAATTGATTAATGAAATTTTGTATGGCTAATTGTGAATTTTGAGCGATACAAAATGGGTTCTTTTCTTTCTATTTTGTCGTCAAAATCCCTTTTTTGTTTTATTTTAGATTTCTAATTTCGATTTCTAAAAAAAAAAATAAGAAATTGCTGCTTAAACAATGAAAACAAAATTTTTTCACTCTATTCCTTATTCCTTAATTTGAGTATAGAACGGTTTAGTTACAAGAGTTGAATTCTGAATTCGAGGAAAGCATAAAATAGAGGAAAGTCCCAGGTTAAATAAAAAAACTAAGACTCTAAACTCAAATCGAAAATAATGAACCTTCAACCTCAAATTCCTATTTGAACAACTTTTTATTGTTATTGATCCATTTGAATCATTACTAAACTAAAATAGCTTACTCAATCTCGACGATTGCTTATTCATAGGCTATTATGAGTTCAAGACAGGCCGCTATGGTGAAATTGGTAGACACGCTGCTCTTAGGAAGCAGTGCTAATGCATCTCGGTTCGAGTCCGAGTGGCGGCATACCATCTTCTAAAAAGGATAAATAGATCTTATAATGAATTCAATTCCCGATTTCCATTTTCGAATTATGTAATTAAGGGACTCTTATTTTTTAAGATTTTTTATGATATTTTTAACCTTAGAGCATATATTAACTCACATTTCCTTTTCGATCGTTTCAATTGTAATTACAATTCATTTGATAACCCTTTTAGTCGAGGAAATTGTAAAACTATACGATTCGTCAGAAAAGGGCATAATAGTGACTTTTTTCTGTATAACAGGATTATTAGTTACTCGGTGGATTTCTTCAGGACATTTCCCACTAAGCGATTTATATGAATCATTAATTTTCCTTTCATGGAGTTTCTCCCTTATTCATATAATTCCGTATTTCAAAAAAAATGTTTTCATTTTAAGTAAAATAACTGGACCAAGTGCTATTTTGACCCAAGGCTTTGCTACTTCAGGTATTTTAACTGAAATACACCAATCTGGAATATTAGTACCTGCTCTTCAATCGGAGTGGTTAATAATGCACGTAAGTATGATGATATTGGGCTATGCAGCCCTTTTATGTGGATCGTTATTATCAGTAGCACTTCTAGTGATTACATTTCGTAAAAACGGAAAGCTTTTTTATATTTATAAGAGCAATGGTTTTTTAAACGCGTCATTTTTCGTGGGTGAAAATGTTTTCGAAAATACTTCGTTTTTTTCTGCTAAAAATTATTACAGGTTCCAATTGATTCAACAATTGGATTATTGGAGTTATCGGGTTATTAGTTTAGGATTTACTTTTTTAACCATAGGAATCCTTTCGGGAGCGGTATGGGCTAATGAAGCGTGGGGGTCATATTGGAATTGGGACCCAAAAGAAACTTGGGCATTTATTACTTGGATCGTATTTGCAATTTATTTACATACTCGAACAAATAGAAATTTGCGGGGTGCAAATTCTGCAATTGTAGCGTCTATAGGCTTTCTTATAATTTGGATATGCTATTTTGGGGTCAATCTATTAGGAATAGGGTTACATAGTTATGGTTCTTTTCCATCAACATTTAATTGAATTCAAGACAAGTTATTACAAATACAAGAGCGGGTGACGCATTGTATGAACTAACATGTGGGCCGTGTGAATCATCAATACAATATTTGATTCACACGGTTTTCTATCATATGTAGTTCAATTTCATTGTTTTTACTTAATTCTTCTCTTAATTGATCTTAATTAAAGAAAAAAAGAAGACTTTTTTTCATTGTCCAAGAATGTTTTTAAAAACAAACATAGGTTTTTTTATTTCAGTCATCCAATTATTTCTAAAAAAAATTAGATAGAATAACTTCGACCTTGTCAACTGCTAATGAAAGAACGAAATCGGGGTATATACCAATACCTATGACGGGTAAAAAGATGGAGATCGAAAGAAATAACTCTCGCGGTCCAGAATCAAAAAACGAATCCTTCGGAGCGTTAAATAGCTTGTATCCATAGAACATCTGGCGTGGCATAGATAATGAATAAATAGGAGTTAATATAATTCCAATTGCCATTACAAAAGTAATTAGTAGTTTTGGAATTAAAAGATATTTTTGGCCGGTAATTATTCCAAAAAATACTAGCAATTCGGCAACAAAACCACTCATACCTGGTAATGCAAGGGAAGCCATCGAAAAGCTACTAAACATCGTGAACATTTTTGGCATTGGAATAGCTATTCCACCCATTTCGTCAAGATAAACAAGGCGGATTCTATCATAAGTCGTTCCCGCCAAGAAAAAAAGTGCAGCACCAATAAATCCATGAGAGATTATTTGTAAAAGGGCTCCATTAAGTCCCGTATCGGTTAGAGAACTAATTCCTATAATTATGAAACCCATATGAGAGACAGAGGAATAGGCTATTCTTTTTTTTAAATTCCGTTGGCCAAGAGATGTTGAAGCTGCATAGATTATTTGTATTGTACCTATTATCATCAACCAAGGAGAAAATATAGAATGGGCATGAGGTAATAATTCCATATTGATTCGAATTAATCCATACGCTCCCATTTTTAATAAGATTCCGGCTAGAAGCATACAAGTACTGTAATGTGCTTCTCCATGGGTATCTGGTAACCATGTGTGTAGGGGGATAATGGGCGATTTGACAGCAAAAGCAATAAAAAATCCAATATAGAAGATTATTTCTAAAATCACAGGATATGATTGATTAACTGATGTTTCAAAATTTAATGTTGGTTCATTAGAACCATATAAAGCAACACCCAAAACTCCCATTAAGAGAAAAATAGAACCCCCTGCCGTGTACAAAATAAATTTTGTAGCTGAGTACAGACGTTTCTTTCCTCCCCACATGGCTAGAAGTAGATAAACAGGAATTAATTCTAACTCCCACATGATGAAAAAAAGTAAAAGGTCCCGAGACGAAAATGATCCAATTTGACCACTGTACATTGCTAACATGAGAAAATGGAATAATCTAGAATCTCGAGTAACTGGCCAAGCCGCTAAAGTCGCTAAAGTCGTGATAAATCCTGTTAATAAAATGGGTCCTATAGAAAGTCCATCTATTCCTAATCTCCAATGGAAATCAAAAAAATCGACCCATTTATAATCCTCTACTAGTTGGATTAATGGATCATCCGATTGGAAATGATAACAAAATGCATAAGTTGTTAGAAGGAGTTCTAAAATACATATACATATGGTATACCACCGGATTACCCTATTTCCTTTATGGGGAAGAAAGAAAATTAAAGAACCCGCAAATATCGGAAAAACTACAATTATTGTTAACCAAGGAAAATAATTCGTAGTAAAGACAAGATACACTTAGACCAAAAAAACCCGTGCTCAAAATATTTTGATTTTCGAGCACAGGTTTGTCGGTAAAAAAATTAAATGGATTCAAGTAGAGTTTTCTCGAACGTATCAATAAGCTAGACCCATACTGCGAGTTGTTTCATGCCATAAATAAACTCGTACACTCAAGAAATCCGTTGGGCAGGCGGATTCACATCTCTTACAACCAACGCAGTCCTCTGTTCGTGGAGCAGAAGCAATTTGTTTAGCCTTACAACCGTCCCAAGGTATCATTTCTAATACATCCGTGGGGCAGGCTCGGACACATTGAGTACATCCTATACACGTATCATAAATCTTTACTGAATGTGACATTTGGTCTATACGTTTTTTAATGTTCTAAATTTTCGATCTAGTAAACTTAGAAACGAATTATATATTTATATACCAGATGAATCAATGAGTTATCAGAATTTTCTAATCAACCCCTTTCTGGATTGGTTTATGAGATATGAGAGAGGCCAAAATACTTTGATTTCTTATATTTTGCAAATAAGATCATACTTTACGTATTAAACATGCTAATTAAAATCGCTTTCTCAATATTAGAATGTAAATGATTACTATTAATTATTCAACAAATTTGATTGGTTGATACGAGTTGATTTTCTATTACGATAAATTGATGAAACAATAGCCAGTCCAATGGCTGCTTCAGCGGCTGCAATAGCTATAACAAAAATTGAGAAAATGTCTCCTTTTAATTGACGATTATCAAAAAAATCAGAAAATGTTACAAAATTTATATTAACCGCATTCAATAGAAGTTCAAGACACATAAGGGCTCTAACCATATTTCGACTTGTGATCAATCCATAGATACCGATAGAAAATAAATAGGCACTCAAAACAAGTACATGTTCGAGAATCATTAAACAACTCCTTATCAATCTCGACTCCTTTCAATATGAACAACAATTCAACTAATTTAATAGACTAGTATATAACAAGTATGGAACAAAGAAATATATTGGTACTAGATTGACCTAAAGTCTTTCTATTTATCCAGCTAGAATTCAAATAGAATTGAAGGAAAATGAATGTGATAAGACAGAACAAAATTTTATTTTAATTCCAAGTTTTAATAGAAATTTTTTATTGACGAGCTACAGCAATTGCACCTATTAAAGCAACTAAAAGGATTATTGAAATAAGTTCAAATGGGAGAAAAAAATCTGTTGATAAATGAATTCCAATTTGTTGACTATTACTTAGAAAATCTTGCTCTATAATCTGGTTTGATCTTGTAGTCCAAATAATCCCGTACCATGACGTATCTGAAATAATAGTAATTAGTGAAATAAAAAGACTTATACAAACCATCGAAGTAATTCCATCTCCTACGGTCCAAAGATGAAAATCCTTGTAATATTCGGAGCCATTCATGAACATCACAGCAAAAATGATTAAAACATTTATAGCTCCTACGTAAATAAGTAGCTGCGCAGCAGCTACAAAATAGGAGTTAGATAGAATATAGACTAACGATGTACAAACAAGAACCAATCCCAAGGAAAAGGCCGAATAAATTGGATTGGGAAGTAATACCACTCCTAGACCCCCTAATATAAGACCCGATCCTAGAAAGACTAAAAGAAAATCATGTATTGGTTCAGATAAATCCATTTTTTATAAAAAATCAAAAACGAAGAATTTCATGACTTTATTGACCTGACCAGGAAAAAAGCAGTTTTTCTATTTTTTATGATACTTTGAAATTGTTAATTGAATGAAATTCTAATGGGTATAAATTGAGTTGGATGCTTTTATTTTATTGGACCACTATCCATTCTTTACTCGTCGAAAGAGTAGTTTAAACCTATCTATTTTTGATATCATTTATCTACTTTGAAACCATTACTATTTTACTATTATCTATTATAATATATAATATGGAAATCGATTTTGTTTTCAATCTAAATTAAGCTAGTAGTCTCATTAAGCAACCACTAGTTTGAATTGCCCAAGCAAAAATCTCATTGTTTTAGATCCGAACTAAGCCTTCGTAATTCGTAATTTTTTTGAATCGAATTAAGGGTTTATTCATTCTTTATTTGAGGTAAATTCAAAATTGTTCGAATTGTGTAATCATCAATTACTGACATTGGTAAGCGACCCAAAGCGATTTGATTATAATTCAATTCGTGACGATCATAAGTAGAAAGTTCATATTCTTCAGTCATTGATAAACAATTTGTTGGGCAATACTCAACACAATTACCACAAAATATACAGATTCCAAAATCAATACTGTAATTCAGCAATCGTTTCTTTCGAATATCAGTTTCCAACTTCCAATCAACAACGGGTAAATCTATAGGACATACACGCACACATACCTCACAAGCAATGCATTTATCAAATTCAAAGTGTATTCGGCCTCGGAAACGTTCCGGTGTGATCAATTTTTCGTAGGGGTATTGAATAGTTACAGGTAAACGATTTGCGTGGGACAGGGTAATGATGAAACCTTGGCCGATGTATCTGGCGGCTCGTATTGTTTGTTGACCATAATTTAGGAATTCCGTTATCATAGGGAGCATATGTTGAATATCTATAAAAAAGATTTTATGCTTGTTTCTTTCTCTTGTTTGAGACAAGTCGTGAATCTAGGATATTGTAGTCTTTTACAGTGAAAGAAGTTGGAACGAGGTTGTCAATAATAGATTACCTAGAGAAATCGGTAAAAGAAATTTCCACCCAAGATTTAATAGTTGGTCCATTCTCAGCCTCGGTAAGGTCCATCTTGTTGCAATAGGAATGAACAAAAACAAATAAGTTTTGGCTAATGTGATAAAAATACCAATTAGTCTTCCAAAGACTTTACCCCTTTTATTTATGCCAAATAGCTCAGGAACTAATATGTACGGAATAGAAAGATTCCAACCTCCCAAGTAAAGAACTGTTACAAATAATGAAGAAACTAGTAGATTCAGATATGAAGCAATGTAAAATAAACCAAATTTGATACCTGAATATTCGGTTTGATACCCTGCTACTAATTCTTCTTCTGCTTCTGGTAAATCAAAAGGTAATCTTTCACACTCGGCGAGAGACGAAATTAGAAAAACGATAAACCCGATGGGTTGACGCCACAAATTCCACCCCCAAAAACCATATTTTGACTGCGCTTCCACTATATCAACTGTACTTGAACTATTAGATAATCATAGTCGATGATAACATCACTGTGCCCATCGCTATTACAGAACCGTACGTGAGATTTTCACCTCATACGGCTCCTCAGAGGTCACAAATAAATCTAAGGGCCCTTTCCTCTTCTTTATCTTGATATGTTTGTCAGATAGAGTCAAAATCTATCCTAAGGTCCCAAATTAGACCAATGGAATTCTGTCTGCTATATTTAAAATTAATAAATAAGTGCTTCTGAATTTATCTCATCTTTTAAGAATTTTAATTTGGCTTTGTTGATTAATAACCTTATCATTAAATAAAATAAAAAAAATGTGCTTTATAGCAATATCACATATACATTTCAACCTGGAATTTTCAATTACGAAAAAAATTAGAGAGTTGATTAGTTCATGAATCATGACAAAAATTTGATCTCTCTAAATATAAATAGAAATCAAAATGAAATTATAGGAAAGAATAAGAACAAAAAAAGAAAAAGGAAGAAAAAAACAACGACATCTCTCCTTTTTTCTTTTGCAATTAGATTCTTTTCTTTCTATTTTGATTTATTTTATTTCATTCCTATTCTCCTTTCTCCGAAAAAGGGCCTTTAACCAAAGTAAAAGATTACTTCGTTCTTGATAGTTATTTACTTACTCAGTGGATAGGAACATACTCTGGATCAGAATCATGGGGAGTACTTCTTGATCATTTCTACGAACGTAAAGCCCCAATTTGAATTCCTTTTATGTACAGAAATATCCTCTTGGATAACTTACATAATCTCAATTATTAATCCTTTGTGTATCTTGGTCTTCCTAACCATCCACTTATTTTTTCTTTCAAAAACCTCCTGTTGTGGAAATCCATCTATGGTAATAGACAAGAAAAACTCCATACAGTTGATCTTTTGAACCCGCTTCAAGTTATCATGACAATTCACGAATCTTGGGGTAAATAATCTCTATTGCTTATGTTTACTTTTTTCACCATTTGATTTTTGTACATAGGAAATGAGACTCAACTTTTTACTGCAAATTTAGAAGCCGTTTTCTTTCACTCATATAACTATCTGGTTTAGTTCATCAACTTAAATGCTGAAGAAAAATATATATAGTCAATCAAATCTTTTTATCCTTGTTTCTAGAAAGAAAAGAATTTGGAGACATTTTCGGGCTCACCGAATCACACGTAGAGATATTGATAACACACATAGAGCTAATGGTATTTCATAACTAATTGATTGAGCAGCTGCCCGTAGACCACCCAAAAAGGAATATTTATTATTTGATCCATACCCCGACATAAGAAGTCCAACGGGAGCAATACTTGAAATGGCAATCCAGAAAAAAACACCAATACTAAGATCGGCTAGAACAAGGTGATCACCAAAAGGAATTACTGAATAACTTAGAAAGATAGATATTACTGCTATGGATGGTCCGATACTGAATAAACGAGTATCTCCTGTAGATGGAATAAGGTTCTCTTTCAAAAGTAGTTTTGTCCCATCTGCTAGAGCTTGAAGAATTCCTAAAGGTCCGGCATATTCAGGTCCGATACGTTGTTGTATTCCTGCAGATATTTCTCTTTCTAACCAAACAATTACTAGTACACCTATTGTGATTCCTAATACAAGAGTCAAAATAGGTACAAGAATCCATATGATCCCATAGACTTCTTTTAAGGATTCCAATTTGGAAAAAGAATTGATAGTCTCCATTTCTGTTGTATCAATTATCATTTCAACGATCAACTTCTCCCATAATGATATCTATGCTACCTAGTATTGTCATAATATCAGCCAATTTCATTCTTTTAACTAACTGAGGAAGAATTTGCAAATTGATAAAACCTGGTGGGCGAATTTTCCATCTCCAAGGAAAAACGCTCTGATCTCCTATCAGAAAAATTCCCAATTCTCCTTTTGGGGCTTCAACTCTCACATAAAGTTCTTGTTTCGACAATTCAAAAGTTGGAGAAGGTTTTTTACTAATAAACCGATATTCAAAATCATTCCATTCAGGATCTTTTAATCTGTCAAAACGTCGGATTTCTAAATTTTCGTAAGGCCCTCCTGGAATTCCTTCCAGAGCCTGTTGAATAATCTTTATGGATTCTGTCATTTCACTGATTCGTACTAAATAACGAGCTAATGAATCCCCTTCTCGTTGCCATTGAACCTGCCAATCAAATTCGTCGTAAGACTCATAATGATCAACTTTACGAAGATCCCATTCTATTCCGGAAGCTCGTAGCATTGGTCCCGATAAACCCCAATTTACTGCCTCGTCTCTTCCAATAATTCCTACGCCTTCAACTCGTTCTAAAAAAATGGGATTCCGGGTAATAAGTTTTTGATACTCAGCAACCCCTGTTAAAAAATAATCACAAAAATCCAAACATTTATCTATCCAGCCATAGGGTAGATCAGCAGCCACTCCTCCAATACGAAAATAATTATGCATCATTCGCATACCAGTGGCCGCTTCGAATAGGTCATATATCAATTCTCTTTCTCGAAAAATATAGAAGAAAGGGGTCTGCGCACCAATATCCGCCATAAAAGGACCGAGCCATAATAAATGAGAAGCTATCCGACTCAACTCCAACATAATGACTCTGATATAGCTAGCCCTTTTAGGTACTTGAATATTGCCTAATTGTTCGGGTCCATTTATGGTTATTGCTTCTGTGAACATAGTAGCTAAATAATCCCACCGTGTTACATAAGGCAAATATTGTATAATTGTTCGGTTTTCTGCAATTTTCTCCATCCCTCTATGTAAATAACCCAATATTGGTTCGCAGTCGACAACATCTTCACCATCTAGAGTAACGATGAGTCGAAGAACACCGTGCATTGATGGGTGCTGAGGCCCCATATTGACTATCATGAGGTCTTTTCTTGTAGTTGGTGCAGTCATAAGTTTTTTAACGATTCATTCTTCCATGAATTACTGAAAGTGAAAAGAAGTTCATCAAAATTTAATCGAAACATATAAGTGAAAATGCAATAACTCTTCAAATTAATTTAATAAAATTAACGAGTTTTTGTCTCTCGAATGGCCAATTTATTAATTAATTCTTTATAACGTACTCTATTTTTTTTTGCCAAATAAGCTAGCAGTCGTTGACGTTTTCCCAAAATTTTCTTCAAACCTCTCTGAGATAAATAGTCTTTTTTGTGCAATTCTAAATGTGAAGTAAGTCTCTGTATCTTATTGGTGAAATTGAATACTTGAAATTCAACAGATCCTTTCTTTTCTTCTTGAGAAGTAACTGAAATGACATAATTTTTTACCATAAACGAATTTCCCCTTTCTTTATTTTACAGATATGGATTTTTTCGAATTTTATTGATCAGTAATAATAATGCCAGTAATTTGAACGTGGTATATAGACTTAATTTCTTTATGAACCTCTAATTTTATCAATTCCAATAAATTAATCAAATTAAAAAATTGATTCAGATAGGAATCCAAAAAGGTGATAGATACGTTTTTTTCATTCACAAAAGCGAATAATTGAAACCTAAAATCCTAAAATGAAAAATATTCTGTTGATTCATTTTTAGATCTAATTGATACCTTATTTTATTGATTTAGTATCGTCTACTCGAATTAGATTCGAATGAGATGTAAAACAAGGCATGTGTGCTTTTGTTTGCTTTCATATACTCTATACGAGACAGGGTATATAGTACTATCAATTAATTTTCAATCGTGGATACATATGTATTCTTAAGATATTGAAACGGCTACCATTATTGGTATCAAACCAATAACGATTCATACAAGCTAAATCCTCTAATCGATAATTAGGCCAAAGAAAGAACTTCAATTTAATTAATTCATTTTTCTCTTTATAAAAGGGTTTCCTTTCATCCAAAAATTGACTCCAGTTTTTTACATTGGTTTCATTGCAAAATACTGAATTTCTATCGACACCATCCCAATTCAAAGAATTAAAAAAACTTCGAATTCTCAATTCTCTACGACGTCTAGACCATAAAATATTTTCAGGAACAAGCAAATCAAAATGATTTTGTTCTGTATTTATTCTTTGAGTTTGAGGTTGCAGAATGAATTCGTCAAAATTCTTTTTAGCAACATATCTTTGTTCTCGGTATCTTTGATAAGTTTGGTGTTTACTTTTATGAACCAACGAAATACCTATGGTTTGATACATAAGAAATTCTCCATTATTTTTTACAGAGAACCGAATGGGTTCGATAATCAATACCCCCTTCTTTAGTAAGTCTGTAAGAGGTAAATTTGCCTGAATCAGCATTGTATCCAAACACATTTCTCTCCTTTGAATTGACGATATAGTAATTTTGGTTGGATTTGTCAGTCGAAGCAGGAGACAATATACCTTGATATTTTCGAGCAGACTTTGATTCAAAGCATCCTTCCATTTCAATTGAAAAAGCAAATAACGTTGCAAGAACAAATCTAGTTCTGCTTCCGTGTTGCTTTTGTATTGTTTTTTAGTTTTACTCTTTTTTGTGTCTGATTCCACGTAATCTTTTTCAAGATCGTTTTGATGTTTTGAGAAAACAGGGCCCCGATTTTCTTTGTTTTCTATACTCGATCCATGCTCTCTTTGACTTGCGGGTTCTTTTGCTTCTTGAATTCTATTCTGTTTTTTTTTATTTGATGGTATAAAAAAGTTTTGTTTTTGGTTTTGACTAACCTTTTCATTTGTATTCAAATTTAAAAGAAGGAATTTGCTTGGTATAATCCACGGTTTTATTTTATAGACATTAGAAAGTAGTAAAAATTCTGGAAAGAACCAAAATTCCAGATTCAATATGGGACGATTAAATATTTTTTCATTCATTCCCATCCAATCAAAAAAGACTTTTTTCGAATTTTTTTGAGTTTTTTCTGGATTTTGATGAGTTGTAAGATAAAAAACCCCCTTTTTCTCAATTATTTGATAATTATCAATTATTTGATAATTATTAATACCAATTTGAGTATTTGGATTACTGTTGGTATCGATTTTAACCCAGGCCTCAATATCTCCTTTTTGTCTAAGAGAAAAATGGAGAATTTTCCAATCAAAATATTTTCTATCGAGATTTCTTTCTATATCTAGAATATTGCCTTTTCTTAGATAATTATTGATATGCAGATTGCCGGACATATCAACAAAGTTGTGTTTGGACGGGTTGAAATTATATGAAATTTCGAAGTTCTTTTTGACTTGAAAGGGTAATCTAGAAATAAATGAGTCATTTTTATTTTCATAATTAATCGATTTAGATGCTAAAAGATCATATCTATAACATTTTTTAAAATTATCTTTTTCGTTTGATAATGAATAGAGTTTCAAATCATTTTCTTTTTTGTAATGACTTAATTGGTCTTTTTCATATGAATTCCATTTGTTTAAGTTTCTATTTTTATTTTGAGTCATACAACTTTGATTAACTTTAGTTCGCCATTTTTTTGGCATTAATCTAGACCATCTAATCTGAGATAAATCGTATTGATAATGCCGTCTTAACCAGTTTTTCCATTGATTGATTCTATAACTCTGAAGTTTCTTATGTTTTAATTCTGAATGAAATATTCCTAGTGTTCTAAAATAGTCCTTTATTTTAGTCGTAAGGAAACAAGACATTGTGTTATATTGAAGAACAGATTTAAATTTAGACAAATTAATAACTTGGGTTTGTGATAATTTGTAAAATACATATGCTTGTGACAAGTAGGATAAATCACAAAAAATATGTGAATTTTGCTTACTAATATTATAAACTGACTTTTTTATAGTCGAAATAAAGATAAAGTGCATTTTTTTATTATTAATTTTTTCTTGATTTATTTCATTATTGGAAATGGATTTCTCAATCAATTTGTTTGTTGATTCAAGAAAGAGTTGTGTAGTAATTCTAGGAATATTAATGATAGATAAAAATAGATCGATGTATAATCTTGGAATGAATAATTTTCGAAAATAATGGAATTTACGTATTACTTGAGTATTTCTGTTTTTTAATTTTTGGAAAAAATTTTTTGGCGATTCGAATTTTTTAATATTATTTGTTTTATTAGTATTAGGCTTAATGTCTATTTCTGGAGTTACTTTCTTTTTCTCTTTTGTAATTCTTTCTATTTGATTTTTTATTGTACTTGTTCTATCAGTCAAATCCTTCATTTTTGTTTCTA